TTTTCATTCGAATATCAGCCAAGGGATCCCTTAACTATTCGTTTCAATTACTAGAACGAATCACACTTTTACCACTAAACTATACCCGCTACGATACAATTATCGTATATAATGAACTTTTTGTCGAGTAAGACAATGGAACATTTTTAATATATTTTCTTATTTTCATTTAATTAATTTGATATTTCAATTTCTATTTTATTTAATTAGTTATTTAAATTAGTTATTAAGTTAACTAGTTATTAAGTTAACTATTTATTTCTATTTCAATTGATATATTTCAATTTGAAATTATTATTTATATAATTATATAAATAATAATTTCAAAATTAATAAAAAATAGAAAAAAATAATAGAAATTCTAAAAATATATAATTAAATAAATTCAAATTAATATAAATTAAATATAGAATATATTTTTAGAATAGAAAAATAAACAATAATAGAAAAATAGCCAATTTCGAATTATATAGAATTCGAAATATATATTTAATAAATATAGAATAAATAGAGAATTTGAGAGAATTCGAATTTCTATTATTATATAATTAAATAAGAAAAAAAGTAATTACGGAATAAAGTAATAAAGAGAGAGGCAAAGCCTTTTTTTTTTTCAAGCCTTACTTGTTGTATAATGTAATTACTTGCTATGTAATGTAACATAATAATTATCCTTATAATTATTCTTTTTTAATCGGGAGAGATGGCTGAGTGGACTAAAGCGTCGGATTGCTAATCCGTTGTACGAGTTATTCGTACCGAGGGTTCGAATCCCTCTCTTTCCGGTTCCAGTGATGACTTGAATTTTTTTTATCTTTTCTTTCAAATTTCGAAAATCTTTTTGCTTTATTTCTTATTTCAATGTTCTATTTTATTTTCTATTTAATTTCTATTTAAACTATTTAAATAAATTAAAAAATGAATAATTTGAATATTTTATTTATTAATAGTTATTTCTAATTTCTAATTTTTCTTTTTATTGAATATTTCCTTTCTATTTACTATTTCTAGTTAAAAATTGAAATTTCAAATTTCTTTATTTATATTAATATTTCTATGGCAAATTCTATTTAAAATATTAATTTAAAACAAAAATATAGATTCAAATCGAGATCTAGAATAGATAAAGACTGGGTAAAAAGAAATAACATACTAAAAACATTTTAAAATCAAGAAAACCCTTAGAATTTTTATTCTATTCTTCACGTCCAGGATTACGCCCAGGATCATTAGATAAAAACCCAAAGATGAAGAGAGAAACAAAGAATATAACTACTGTGTAAACAAAGAGTTTAAGAGTAAGCATTAGAAAATCTCCACGATCTTTTTTGGTTTGGAAAAAAAAAATAGATTCTCTATTTTTATACCACATTTTCTATTTTAACACCAAGAAATGAAGTGATTTCTAGAAATAGAAATGAATTTTTCGAAATTCATTTGGAATAAGAGTCGAGTCTTTCTTATAATTTTTTTTCATAACTACAATTAGGGCGTTAATAGAATCTGGAATAAAAAAAAAGTTAAGAATGAAAAAAAATGGGGGTGATCAAAAATTCTCGCGTTTATACAATAACTTTAATGTTTCAATTAAGAGCTTAGAGTATACGACTTATCTGATCTTCTCAATTACTATAATTTTTTCTCGAATAAATCATGAATTATTTTAGGATAGTATTAAAATCTCATCGAAAACTTACAGCAGCTTGCCAAACAAAGGCTAATAGAAAAAAGAGTAAAGGGATTACTGGCATAACATCTACGATTGGATTCAAAAAAGCGTAGGCTTCAGGCAATTTTGTGAATAAAAAATTGCTTGAATAAAGGGCAGAATTAATAAGACAGATACAAATTAAACTAAAACTATTAAGCATAACAAACATTTTGTTCTTGAAGATAATTGTATTTTGATTGATGACTAAGTTATTAATATGTTATTGATATAAAAATGAATAAAAAAAAAGTAAGGTAGACGAAGAACCCTTATTTATTTTTATTAAATTTATTGTGTTATTAAACTCACCCAATCAAAAATCCTTCAATTCTCAATTCTCAAATCAAAAAAGAATAGAGGAAATCATATTTTTATACAATATCTTAGTTGAATTATCTATTATGAGCAATCAATTCAGTTGAATTCTATATCTACACATATGAAAATCCGAACAAGACAGTAATATATTTCCTAGATATTTGGATGGGAATTGACGAAGAACCACTATTAATATTAGTTTTTATTAGTATTGAATAGAAATATAAATGGGGCGTAGCCAAGTGGTAAGGCAACGGGTTTTGGTCCCGCTATTCGGAGGTTCGAATCCTTCCGTCCCAGATATTCTCTATAATCTATCATTCTATATAATCTATCAAAAAAAAAAAATGTCTCATCCCTTAATTTAACTTCGGTAACTTGAATTGCACTGCACCATATAAGATAAAATATCAAAAATTAATTTCAATGACAATTCTTTAGTCTATCTGATAAAAAAGTCTATCTGATAAATAAGATGATCTTCGAGTATTTCGATACTGATTTTAGCACTCAGTCTGAAAGAATAACAAAACAATTTCCAATTTTCCCCACATCAGTCTTTTTTATCGACTACTGCATTAAAAAAATTGGATATTTTTTTAACCAATTTCCTATTTATTTAAAATCATTAATGAGTTAATCCGAATCTGAATAGGTTTTTTTTATATTATGATGATAAAAATATGTTTAAAACAAAACATTATTCAAATAATGATATCTAGATGGAAAATTTAGAAATTGAATCTTTTTAATGATTTTGTAGGAGTCCGTGGAACTTGAATAAATGGGAGATAGGCAAATGCGTCCTAGGTACTCACTTAAAGACTTAAAAATAGCTTATTTCGTTTTTTTGTCTTATTTCTTTTGGAATATTCGAAAATTTTCCAATAGAAATTAAGAAATTCAAATTTGGGATTTCTATGTATTGGTTGAACCGATGACTATTCAGGATTCCCTAATAAAATGAATTCCATACTAGTTCAAAACGCAAGGAATGTTATAGTAAAACTTCGTTTGAAATGATATGGTAAAAAGCAACGCGCGACTTGAAGGACATGATCAACTATGGATTCTTACCTTATTATACCCTAATAAATAATATTAATTTATTAAATAATAATTAAATAAAAAAAAAATTAATAATAAATAAAAATAAATTTGAAAAAATAAATTTAAATTTTAAATTGAATATTTAAAATTTAATATTAATTAAAATAATTAATATTAAAAAAGAATTAATAAATAATATTAAGAATATTAATATAATAGTTATATATATAATATAGCATAAGCATATAATTGGAATTTTATTGAATAATATTATATTCATAATATTATATTCTATATATATATGTTTAATATTTAGAATATTATATAGCATAATATAGCTATAATATATATAGGAATAGGAAAGGAATGAGAGTGCTCCTAACTCGACATCATTTGTTTTGTTATATTTATACACTCGAAATCTCACTTTTTGTTGGGGTATAGTGTAAATCGAAATAGAAAGGATCCAATTCGAGCAAGTTTCAAATCCAAGAATAAAGTTTTTTAGAATTGACCAAATTTTTTTGATTCAAAAGTTCAAAAAGAAAGTATATGATGCAAGAATCAACCATTAATCTGATTCTTTTTTTGATAGAAAGAAATCACAAAAACTAATATGTTGCATCCAGTTTGAAAGGATTAAAGACCACTGAAGTAATGTCTAAACCCAACGATTCAAGGGAAAAATAAAAGGATCCTGGACCGGGTAAATATCGTTTTCAATTGTCTCAACAATTTGATCAGAATGAAGAATCAAAATAGATTCTAAAAGAAACAAAAAGAAAAGCGATTAGAGATCACTCAATCAATGAAATGCTTAAAGGATTTCCTTTGACCTATTTAAAAGTTCTCCAACTTGAGTTAAGAAAGTACAGAGGATTTTTTTTTTTTAGAAAGATTCGAATCCTTGCAATTGATTTGATGTTCAATGCCGAAAAGAAGGAATAGATCTTTGGAAAAGTGGGTTTGTATCATTCGATAAAAAAAAACCTATTTGAATGCTCCAGGTATTCTATATTTCCTTATAAAATATATCTATCTATTTTATATCTATATATTGTAATATATTCTATATATTTTTCTATTTATTTCTATTTTTATTTGTATATTATTTTTATTATTATTAAATTTTCTATTTATATTTAATTTGAATTTAATTTTAATTTGAGTAATTTATTTAGTTTTAGTATTTGATTTTTATTGAATTTCTTTTTATTAAATTTTATTGAAATTCAATTTCAATTAATTCTTTTGTTTTCTTCAGTGTATATTTATTTATGAACTCAAGATATTCACATTGATATTGACAAGAATGTATCAAATAAATATAATCCCATCTGAGGTAATGGGATTTTATCTGTCGATCTATTTATACCTGTTCTATCCATTAATTTGAATTGTTTCTTCATTCAAGCGATGGGTTTATTGGATTTGTTGTGATATAAAAGTTTTTTTGATTGAAAATATATAGAAATTCAATGTTCTAATGAGAATTCACATTTATTTATCAAATTAGATTTATTATATATATTTTATTCTATTTCTATATATTAGAATAGAATATATTTATATAAAATATAAATATATAAGTATAATTATATAAGTAGAATATATATAAATCAAAAATATATAAGTAAAAAAGTCTTAAAAAATAAAAAATATATACAATGTATACCTATATAGGTAGAATAGGTATTCTAAGTGAATCTTAGTAGAATACTAAATAGAATATTCATTAAGTAGATAATATAACTAAAACTAAGAAATGGAAACAATAACTAAAAGTAAGAATAAATAGGGTAATCTAAAAAATTTTTATGTTATCTATATTTTTTAATCTTTTTGTCTGTTCAGGATTTATTCGAAATTCTTAATATTTTATTTCTTTTAATTTTTTGTTTTAATTTTTTGCTAGTTTAAT